ACAAGTACTGAACTAGATTTATTGTCATAACCAAAAATTTCCACGGGTTCGTAAAAAATCGAATCGTTTAAACCATGATCATGAGCAAACGCATAAATATACTCCTGAAAAAGAAACGGATATAGGAAGTGTTGTTGCCGAGATCTATCTTTTTCTAAATATCCTTGTAATTCTTCCATTTACATTTCTACTTGAGCCAGAGGCAGGAGGTTTTTCTTGGTTTATCAAATGATACATACATAGTGCAATATGGTCAGAACAGGGTATTATGTATTGTATTATGTATATAGTATAGTAAGAAAAAAATATATACCCCGGAAAAGAAAGAGGGAGTCCAATCAACAGATCTTTTTACCTTCCTTTTCTATCCAATTGGTTTATGTTCGTTATAATTACAACAGGAGAAAAAATCCTTTATTTTTGCAACCCAATCGCTCTTTTGACTTTGGAATAAATTCTCTTTATCAATATACTGTTTCTTCTACACATCCGTCTACAATCCATAATAAAGAATAATTAGGATTCTGAAAAAAAAAAAAAAAAATCAATGGTTCACTCACAGGAGAACCCACTCTTTCCCGCATTAGGCACTAATTCATTTTTAACATCTAATTAGATCGGGTAATCATTCCAATTAAGAACATAAGCTCGTTGCTTTTTATTTTACCAGAATTGGAGCCATAGAGCTCTATCCATTTATTCACTAGACCCAACTGTAAATGTGAATTTCTTTTGTCCCCTTCCAAAAATCAAAACAATCTTTTGGAACTGTAATGATTCGGTAAGGATAAACTCAAAGTTCTACTTTAACTTTGACTTTCATTTCAAATTAAATAAATTAATAAAATAATAAATTGATTTTATTACGACATGCTATTTTTTCCATTCATTACCCTTGAGGATCAGTCGTGGTCTTATAGACTATACCAATAGTCTGGACGAATTCGTTGCTTCATCCAAATGTGTAAAAGATCATAGTCGCACTTAAAAGCCGAGTACTCTACCGTTGAGTTAGCAACCCGGATAAATAGGATATGTAGATACGATCGAAATATAAAAATCAATTGAGTTGCACTGCACGACCCTATCAAAACATTGAACTAGCAACACATCAAAAAGAAGGATTTTCTGATCAATTAGAAACACAAAATACCAAAATTAGCAGATCGGATTAAAAATATTCCTAATCGAAATGTAAAAATTATGACAGACCACCCATTTTTTATCAAATTCTTTTTTGATTTTCCCTAAGAAAATACATCTTGTATGAGAGTAAATGCAGCAAGGCAAACCCATCATTTGAGTGAAGGAAACAAAAAAACCAATATGGGGTGGGGATAAACAGCCCTATTTATCTACGATCGAATTATATTTGTTCGATACACCATTGTCAATATAAAAGCAATGTTGAGAAAGTAAATCAAGTAAATAAAATAAAGACTTGTGTTGGATTGGCACAACATAAATAAGAAATTGGAATGGGAAAAATTAAGGAAAAGGTAAATAAAAAATCCCCGGTTTATTCAATCAATAAAAGTACGATAAGCAAGCTTAACCCCTTGTTTGTTGTTAAATTCAATTCCCCCACCAAAATATGAATAAAGCAAGAAAAAGGAAAATGGTGTGTAAATAGAAATAATTACACAAGGATAGATACTAGTTACCCTTCCCTACTTTATTTTATTTATTTAATAATTTTTTCCTTTAATTAACTCAAAGTTCTTTCTTTAAAGAATTCCGCCTTCTTTAAAATATCATAAACAGTTCCTGTAGGTTGAGCACCTTTTTCAAGGAAATATAGAATAGCAGGAACATTTAAATAAGTTTGATTCTTTATCGGATCGTAAAAACCTACTTTTCGAAGATCTCTTCCTTCTCTTCGGAATCGAACATCAATTGCAACGATTCGATAGATGGCTCATTGGGATAGATGTAAATAAACAATGCCCCCCCTAGAAACGTATAGGAGGTTTTTTCCTCATACGGCTCGAGAAAAATGATTCCAATTTCTGTATATAATAGCAAGTGGATCCATAAAATAATGAATTTTACTATAATTTGAATTGAGTACTTTTTTCTTCTTACTTACAGAAAAAGGAAGAAATCTCATTCATACTCATAACTCAAGTTGGGTAATTCTGACAAGAAAATCCTTAGACATTTATTGAGCCGTCTCTAAACTCTTTTGTTTGTCTCATTTCGAATCTATTTTTATTCCTCAGTCTGATCCAATTGTTGAGACAATTGAAAATAGTGTTTCCTTGTTTCGGAATCCTTTATCCTTGCTTTGTGAAATCCTTGGGTTTAGACATTACCTCGGGGATCCTTATTCCTTTCAAAATGGCAGCAACATACCTTTTTTTGTTATTTCTTTCTATATAAATAGAATACGAATGATTGATTCCCTTGTGATACACTTTTCATCGAAATAGTTTTACCAATTTCTAAAAATTTGACTTTTCAAACTTGTTCTGAATTTGAACCTTTCGATTTAGAATTTATATATAGTGAGGATATACTTACAGAGTTGGTCTAACTTATTGATTTTCACTAACCCTAGATTCTTTCCCTTGAAAAATGAATCAATCCTTTCTTCTCGAGCTTCATCATGTACTATTTACTTATAACCCAACACAAATGAGGTTCCGGGCAGAACAGAACAAACTATGTCGAGCCAAGAGCATCTTCATTACTATAGAAGATGGCGGATGTAAAAATCCACAGCCGACCATGTCCTTCAAGTCGCACGTTGCTTTCTACCACATCGTTTCAAACGAAGTTTTACCATAACATTCCTCTAATTGAAATTTCAAAGCGGTATGGAATTGATTCAATATAAAATCATGAATAGTCATTGGTTCAACCGGTATATAATATTTCTATCTACGGATAAATAAGTATTTATCCGGATAAGGGTCAGCAAGGATCAAATTTATTTAATTTAACCCCATATTCTATCATATGAATTGAATGAAAATAAAGATATTCAATTTTACCCACATTTGACACTTGATTCCGTTTGTGAGAAACCAAACGAATTCTCAGATATGATTCTTAGAACCATTCTGAAAATTAATAAGAAAAGATTTTTCCCTTTAACAAATTTTTGTTTCATGTGGAATGCAGTGTGATCCCATCTTTCGTTTCATGAAAGACGATCTGGGACGGAAGGATTCGAACCTCCGAATAACGGGACCAAAACCCGCTGCCTTACCGCTTGGCCACGCCCCATTTTTATTTCTATTCGATATTAATCAACACTAATATTGGTATTGGTTATTCGTCAATCCCAACCCAAATACACAAAAACATATGGGATATTTTGTTGCTAGGATTCAAGACATGTAGATATAGAATCAAAAAAATTCATTGATCATTACATAGAATTCAATTAAGATATTGTATGAAAGTTGAATTCCTTATATTCTCATTTTAGAATGATAATGGGGGGAGGGATTTTTTATTTGGGAAAGTCCGAACCGAAGAAAAAGAAGGATTTCTTGATCTGCCTTTTTCATTTTTCCCTTATAAAAATAACTCAAAATTATCTAATCCACAAGAACGAAATGCTTGTTATGCTTAATATCTTTAGTTTAATCGGTATCTGTCTTAATTCTGTCCTTTATTCGAGTAGTTTTTTCTTCGCCAAATTGCCCGAAGCTTATGCCATTTTCAATCCAATCGTAGATGTTATGCCTGTCATACCTGTACTCTTTTTTCTCTTAGCCTTTGTTTGGCAAGCCGCTGTAAGTTTTCGATGAAATCTTTAATACTCTGCTAAATTGATGATGTATTTGATAAAAAAATTCTAAAAATTGATAAGATCAGATAAGTCTTACATTACGAACCCTCGATTCAAAAATAGAAATTCTTGTATATTGAATGAATAACCGCAGCGATGAATTTGGATCAGCCTTTTCCCCGTTCTGACCTTCCGGTGAGTATGGACTATTAGGTACTCCATAATACCTAATTATTGATATGACAAGAAATTTCGGGTAACGAATGAATCAAAATCTTATTACAAATAAATTCGTTTTATTTTTCATTTTTTGGGGTGTCAAAACAAAAAAATGGTATATGTGGTAAAAAATAGGCAATCTATTCCCCTTTTTCAAAAAAAAAAATGATCTTGGAGATTGTGTAATGCTTACTCTCAAACTCTTTGTTTACACAGTAGTGATATTCTTTGTTTCCCTTTTTATCTTTGGATTCTTATCTAATGATCCAGGACGCAATCCTGGACGTGAGGAATAAAAAATTTATAGTTTTTTTTTGCTTTTTTATAAATTAATTCTTAATAATCTTATTTGTTTCATACATTTAACTATGATAAAATCAAGGGATGAGAATCTTTTCGAATTCGAAAATACCAAGTGATCAGAGAAAGTGGAAAGAGAGGGATTCGAACCCTCGGTACAAATAATTTGTACAACGGATTAGCAATCCGCCGCTTTAGTCCACTCAGCCATCTCTCCTAATTCCAAATTTAAAATTTGTTATGTGATGTAACACGTGAAATAAAGATTGATAAAAATCCACCTTCTTCTCTTTATTTTATTTTTTCATTTGATTTTTTTTTATTTAATCTTATTTAACTTTATTATTATTATTTATTTTATTATATTATTTATTTTATTATATTATTCTATTTTAATAAAAAAAAATATTATTATATTATTAAAATAGAAATTCGAAATATTCTAATAAATAATAGAAATTTTTTAAATAGCTATTAAAATTTAAACTTAAACAAAGTATTTAATATTTAGATAAAATAATTTAAATAAAATAAAAGTAAAGGTATATATTTATACTAAGAGGTATATATTTATTATAGTATAAATATATTATGTATAATAAAATATGTAAAAATAATAAATATAAGAAAAATAAGAAAAAGATAGAAAAAAGCAATTGATCAGGAATTCAATATAGATAATGACTCAAAACGGATCTCCTCAATAGAAAGAATATCTTAGTTCTTTGATTTTATACGA